TAATGAATCTTTCACAAGTTTAAGGTCAACACCATCTTCGATTTACAATATCGAAATTTTTCTTAAACTATTAAACTCTCATTTACGAAGTGCCTGATTAAAAGGATTATTTTGATGTAATAAAAATGGTGATTCACCCTTCGTAAGATAATAAAGGAGTAAAACACTCATAAGAAAATTTACAGTTTTCTGCTTTTATCAGCCACCTTATTTTACCAGAATTACTATTTAGTAGTGATTCTAGGCCTAGATGTAAAAGCATGGAATGAAGGAGGGATTCCAATTAATCACTCTAAGAATGATCTTCTTCTAGAATAGAATAAACAATTTATCTTTTCAGATAGTCTTCAATAAATACAAACAATAAAAAACAACACCCTACAAGTTGTGACAAAGGACCCAATTCTAGATAATAGATTTCATCTGTAATATCTATCAGGGTAGTCAATATAACGTCGAGGTATTCCTCTCAATCCTAAAAAGTGTTGAGGGAAAAAAGTAAGGTTTACTCCAATAAAAGTAATAAAGAAATGTACTTTTATTATGAATTGGTTGATTACCAGTCCGGTAAATAAGGGGTATCAATATCTAATTCCAGCAAAAATAGCGTACACTGCCCCCATAGATAAAACGTAATGGAAGTGGGCTACTACGTAGTAAGTATCGTGTAGCACAATATCGATGGAAGAGTTAGCTAATACTACTCCTGTTAAACCACCTACTGTAAATAGAAATACAAACCCTAGACTTCAAAGGGTTTGAGGATTAAAAGTAATTTTTCTTCCAAAAAAAGAAGACAATCAACTAAACACTTTAACCCCAGTAGGAATAGCAATAATTATAGTAGCAGAGGTGAAGTAGGCTCGAGTATCAATGTCCATCCCAATAGTAAATATGTGGTGGGCCCATACAATGAACCCTAAAATTCCAATAGAAACCATGGCATAGATTATTCCTAATACACCAAATCTTTCTTTTTTACCTCTTTCTTGAATAATAATGTGAGAAATAATTCCAAATCCGGGAAGAATAAGAATATAAACTTCGGGGTGTCCGAAAAATCAAAATAAGTGTTGGTATAAAATGGGATCCCCCCCTCCTGTAGGGTCAAAGAACCTAGTATTGAAATTACGATCAGTAAGAAGTATAGTAATAGCTCCGGCAAGTACTGGTAAAGATAGTAAAAGTAAAAAGGCAGTAATAATAACTGATCAATTAAATAAGGTTAATAAATTTATTCTAGATTTTAATAAATTTATATTAATAAGAGTAGTAATAAAGTTAATAGCTCCCATAATAGATCTTAAACCTGCTAAATGGAGGGAAAAAATAGCTAAATCCACTGAATACGAAGGATGACCTAACAACCTGGCAAGAGGTGGGTAAACGGTTCAACCTGTTCCCACTCCATTTTCTACAAGTCTTCTTATAACTAAGAAAGTTAGAGAAAAGGGTAGTAGTCAGAATCTTATGTTATTTATTCGAGGAAAAGCTATATCTGGAGCTCCAGATATAATTGGACACAATCAATTTGCGTAACCACCAATAAGAGTCGGTATCACCATAAAAAAAATTATTAAAAAAGCATGAGAAGTAACTACAGTGTTGTATAATGAAGGAGATCTAATTAATATACCTGGGGTACCTAACTCAATTCGAATAATTATTCTTATTCTGAACCCTAACAGCCCTGACCAGATGCCAAAAATAAAATATAGTATACCAATATCTTTATGATTAGATGAATAAAGTCATCGTTTTATATTCTTTTAATTCAAGAAAAGAAATTCTCTAAATCTACCACTTCTACACAAATAGGTATGAATGAATGAAGAGTTCCACAGATTTCAGAACATTGACCATAGAAAAGACCCATTCGATTTCTTTGTATAATAAATTGATTTAAGCGACCTGGGTTAGCATCTATTTTAACTCCTAAAGAAGGAACAGTTCATGAGTGAATTACATCAGTAGATGTAACAATTACTCGAATCTTTATTATTACGGGCACTACAACCCGGTTATCTACTTCTAACAACCGAAATTCATCATTTTCAATATCTGATTTTATGTAAGAACTGAATTCTACATTTGCAAAGTCAGAATATTCATATGACCAATTCCATTGATGGCCAATAGCTTTAAAAGTAAGCCTGGGGTCTAGTACTTCATCAGTAAGATATAGAACTTTTAATGAAGGAAGAGCAATAAATACTAAAATTACTCTAGGAAATAGGGTTCAAACAAACTCTACTCCCTCATTGAATAAAAGTATTAAATTAACAAATTTTCTTATCAATAAGGAAACCATTACATAGGCTACTAAAGATAGAATAAAAAGAAGAAAGAAAAGGGAATGATCATGGAAGAAAGTTAGTTGTTCTATTAAAAAACAACCAGCATCTTGAAGATTAATTATGAGTTGGTTGCACACAGAAGTAAGATTCTTACTGAATCGACCCCCAAGATCGGAAAAACTTTTAATGAAGGAAGAGCAATAAATACTAAAATTACTCTAGGAAATAGGGTTCAAACAAACTCTACTCCCTCATTGAATAAAAGTATTAAATTAACAAATTTTCTTATCAATAAGGAAACCATTACATAGGCTACTAAAGATAGAATAAAAAGAAGAAAGAAAAGGGAATGATCATGGAAGAAAGTTAGTTGTTCTATTAAAAAACAACCAGCATCTTGAAGATTAATTATGAGTTGGTTGCACACAGAAGTAAGATTCTTACTGAATCGACCCCCAGTTAGAAGCTGGGGCTTGTTTTACCTCTAAAGTTAACTTCTAAATGAGTAATTTTATCTTTGAACGATAATAGTTTAATTAACTTATAACTTTTAATTCACCTATTTAGTTATTCCACAAAGAACCATCTAATTGGAAGTCAGATATACTTATTATACTAAATAACTAAAATCAGAAAATAGTTTATATTATTAAAACATTAAATTTGGGGTTTAAAGAAATAGTTTCTGAGGGATATTAGTTAAAACATAACATCTAAATTGCAATTAGAAATTGAAACTTTCATATCTTAATTATTTTGAGGAAAAATTATTGTTTATACGTCTATTTATATTATTTACTAAGATTTACGCTTATGCTAGTGTATTTAGTTAAATTTCAGTCAGTTCACACTATTGAGTGGGTGTTATTTAATAGATATGATCTTAACATTTCAATTAGGCTAAATTACAATATTTACAATGTGATTTTTATGTTTACTGTTTGCACAGTATTTGCTAGAGTATACCACTACTCCTTATACTATATAAAAGGAGAGTTAGGGGTAAAACGATTTCTATTAATTTTAACACTATTTGTGTTATCTATAATAACCCTGATTTGTAGAGGTAATTTGTTTACATCACTTATTGGTTGAGATGGTTTGGGGGTATCTTCTATACTACTAATTATGTACTACTCTTCTAATGCTTCTCTTAAAGCCAGAATATATACATTTGTAATCAATCGATTGGGGGATTGTTTTTTTTTAGTATTTATTTTTTTAATGATTTGTCAATTCCCGTCCCTAAACGGGACAAGTTATGCAATAAGTAAAGGTTCCTTAGTACTGAGAATTTTCCTAGTTCTTATAAGGATAACCAAGAGTTCACAAACCCCTTTCTCATCATGGTTAACTAAAGCTATGGAAGCCCCTACCCCAGTTTCTTCATTAGTTCATTCGTCTACTCTGGTAACAGCAGGGATTTACATATTATTTATTTATCGAGATCTTTGAAAGGATGTTGAAGAAATTAATTTTTTACTTTGTGTAGTTTCTTTAACTACTTTATTTTTAGCAAGAATTGCAGGTTTATTAGAGATAGATTTAAAAAAAATCGTTGCTTATTCGACCCTTAGTCAGTTAGGTTTTATTGTTTTTGTTTTATCTCTTTCCTTGTTTGAACAAGGGTTTTTTCATCTAATTATACATGCCTTTTTCAAGGCTATGATATTCATGAGGGCTGGGTATGTGATTCACTGTTCCTCTGGTTGACAAGATATTCGACTTATAACCTTGAATAACAAGTGTGCGCCTGGAGTGCTTAAGATTTTAATTACTGCAGTAATATCTCTTTGTGGAATACCGTATCTTTCGGGGTTTTATTCCAAAGATCTTATTGTTGATTCTATTATATCTATAAATTGTTCCATTTTATTATTAATCATACTTTACTCTTCTTTCGTGTTTACTACCTTTTATTCCATTCGAATTTGTTGATTTTTAACTAAAGGCCTAAAGCACACATCTTTAACCTCTGATGATGATTCTAAGATGTTAAGCTCAATAATTTACTTATACATTTGTTCATGTGTTATGGGAAGAACAATAATTTGAACATTCAAAATATCACCCTTAATAAGGGTAGACTCTCCAAAAATTATCTTGGTATTAATCCTAGTAACCATAATAGTTATCTTTTGAGTTTCTCCCTCTCAAAAGAGAGAGAGGTTTTTCATAAAGACTAACATATATCTTTATGTAGTAATTAATATTATTGTTTATAATTTTATATTTTTTGTTTCTAAGATTTACTGATCATTGGACTTAATAGGAATAATTGGTAAAATGATTAAAGAACCTTCTTATATTATAGAAAAATACAATAAAATAGTAGGTGACCACTACCCTATGATTTATGGGTTTAAAGAGTTTGCATTGTTTTTCGTACTAGTATTGTTGATTTCAGTGTTAATAAATTTGTTAAAAGATAGGCTATATTAAGCTAACAGGTTCATACCCTGTTGAAAAACTTTATGTTTTCTTTTAATTGAGGTAAATAATATTTTACTTAATTTAGGCCGAAACTAAATGTATTCTCAATTACTATATGTATACAACTATTTCATTTAGTTTATGAAAAACATTACTCTTTCAAAGTAAAGTACCTTAGGGGATTGAACAAGTTAGCAAAATAGTGCATTGAACTTAGAATTCAAATAAAGAATTTAAAAATTCTACTTGTTAGTTAATATACTAGTAGTCCCATAATGACTAATATCATACAAGGTACTAAATGACAAATTAAGACAAATTTTTCTTTTATTGTGAGAGGTCAAATTAGAAATTCATTTTTTATTCTTCCATGGTTTACTATGTAAAAAATAAACATTGAGTAATAGGCAGAAAATAAAAAATACAAGATTATCAGTAAAAGTACTAGTTGAGACAAGTTTTTTACTAAAACTACACCGAGAAGCATTTCTCTTAGATTACCTGGAGTAAGGGGAAAAGCTATGTTATAAACACATAATATTATTCACCAAAAGGAAATTATGGGAGAAGAAATAATAGAAGCTTTATTGAAGAGTAAAGAACGTCTTCCAGAGCGTTTATATATCACATCACACATATAAAATATCCCTGATGAACATAGAGCATGTGCCAGTATCAAAATAACCCTCCCATATATTCTTGTAATTTTCTCTGTCAGTATACCCATTACCATAAAGTTTATATGTCTAACAGAAGCATAAGCTACCACAGATTTTAAATCGGGTGTTAAAAAACAGAATAAACAAGTAATCACCATCCCTACTCCCGATACTCTTATAATTAGATAATAAGAGTACCTAAACGGAACTATGGGTAGGAAACGAATAATTCCATAACCTCCTATTTTAAGTAAAATAGCGGCTAAAACCATTCTCCCTGAGACGGGAGCTTCTACATGAGCTTTTGGTAATCAAAAATGGGTGAAAAAAAGTGGAACTTTAACTAAAAATATAGTAAAAACCATAAAAAAAGCGAATTCCCCAACCCCCAATGATTCAGGGGTCAAACTAATAACCCATATTGGGTTATACATAAGGATAAACACTAGAAACGGTATAGATGGAATTACTGTAAAAAAAAGAAGGTTAAGCAAGGCTTCCACTCGCTCAGGTTGATACCCTCAACCTAAGATAAGAAGTAAGATGGGAATGACTGAGGCTTCAAAAAACGAAAAAAATATAATACAATTTAAAGAAAAAAAGAGAAATGTAAGAATGCACATCAGAAAACAAACAATAAGAATTCCTCTTTGTATCTTAAAAGGTTTTTTTTTATACCCCCCGAAAGTGTGGAGCATTAAAATAGAGATTCAAAAGGTTACCAATACTAAAAAAAAAGACATCTTGTCATAGAACAGTGAAAACCTAATCACGTGGGGCATGTCCCACCTGAAAAATGAGTAATTAATGGTTATAACAACTGTTATTAAAATTAATTCTCCTAAAAGAGTTTCACATAACTTGAAACAGGGTAACAAAAATAACGAAAGCAAAATTATTTTAATAGTGTAATTCTTTTGAGTCTATCTTTTCCAGAATTCCGACTTACATAGATATAAGCCCCTAGACCTATGACTCTTTCACTTACTATTAATGTAAGAAAGATGATAACTAACATAGAATTAGAAAACCATAACTCACTCATATATCTAATGAGAAAGTAGACTCTTAACATTATGAATTCTACGCCCAAGAGCATAGTAATTATTTTTCCAGCAGATAAAATTTTTCATAAACCTATGATAAAAAGATACAACAACAGATAAGTATAGCCGTCTATAAGTTTTAACTTAAAAGTATCTCTAAATTTGCAATTTAGTAGTTTTGAATTAAACTATAAAACCAGGTAAGACAGAAGTCTTCTTAGGTACCACAAACCTATGTTATATGTTATTTAACTATTACCTAACTTAGGGGGAAAGCCCATAATAACACCTTCAAAGTTATGCTTTAATTTAAGCTACCCAAGATTTGAAAGAAACATTGATTTTTTTAATTACTTGTATTATTTTAATTTGTAGTGGTAATTCTGTATGAACCTTTTGATTAGGGTTAGAGATATTTGGTTTTATTTTTTTTCCTTGAATTATAGAAGATAGAAGACAGTATTCAAGTTCAAAGATCTTTAAATATTTTTTGATTCAAGCTATTGCTTCTGGTTTGTTCATTTTTTCTGTTAATATTGAAACAAGGGTTTTGAGTTATACATTTATTATAATTAGTATGATGATCAAACTGGGGGTTTTTCCTTTCCATTTATGGGTAGTAAATATCAGAGAAATAATACCTTGAAATAAATTTTCATTTATAATAACTGGAGCCAAGTCAGGGGGGTTAGTTGTTACCCTATTTCTTAGTCCTGAATTGTTGTTAATTAGACCATCATTACTGGGGGTAGCTGCACCCCTAGGTGGGATAAAATCAAGATCAATTCGTAAGATGTTAGTGTTCTCTTCAGTATCGCATATGAGTTGAATAATGGCTTGTTGCTGTTTGTCTCCGACTTTACTCATGAGATATATTACGATTTATTGATTTATTTTCTTGTCTGTATGTAAGGTATTTAAGTCTTACAATATTAACTCCTTGCGAGATTGCTATGAATCTCCTAATTTTTTGTCGTTTTGAAACATTATTATTATTCTCTCCTTAATAGGAGTACCCCCATTTTTAGGGTTCATTCCTAAATTGTTTGCAATAACTGCAATAATTGAACATGGACATATTATTTTGGTAATATTTATAGGAATTATGAATATCTTACCTATGTACTTTTATCTAAAGATAATGTTACTTTACTTTAGTTCTCACAATTATTACAATTTTTCATTTTTAAAATTGAATAACAACAAACAAGAACTTGTTCTTACAACTATTGGAATAACTCTATTGAGGATTAGTATTCTAATCTTTATGTATGTTTAAGGTTCAAGATTAAATTCTTCTTTGATGTAAACAAAGCGTTCTGGTAACTTATAAACTAAATCTTGTTAACAAAATTTTCCTAATAGGTAAATTAAATTAAATAGAACTAATACCAATGGTGTCATAAATTTTCAACAAAGAGATATTAGTATATCATATCGAATACGAGGAAATACTCCACGAATCAAGGCAACTATGAATACAATGAAACTAAAAATAATAGCACTAATAATTGGTTGTGAAAAGTTAAAGAAGAAAATAGTGATTACAAATCTAGAAAAAAAAATTATAGTATTTTCGCTTAGAAAAACAAACACAAAAGTTCTTCCCCCATACTCTACGGAGTACCCAGAAACCAATTCTCTCTCTCCTTCAGGGAGGTCAAAAGGAGTTCGACCTATTTCTACTAACATTGCTATACAACCGATAACAAAAAGAATAGGACATATAACCACCAACTTAGACAATTTCCAATAAAGAATAGTTTCTATAGAAAACCTAGAAATTAAAACGATCACACAGAGTATAATAAATCTGAAAACCACTTCATAGGAAATAGATTGTCTCACAGCTCGAATTGCCCCCAACATAGAGTAGGACGAATTAGAAGATCAGCCTGATCACATCAACCCATACACAGTCAGTCCATAAACAATAAATATTGTTATAAAAGAGTAATTATTGTTAATTCCCCCCCAAACAAATGGATACACTACTCAACCAACTAGCCTCAGTCTTATTATTAATAAAGGAGAAGCATAAAAAATTCATGAATTTCTTCAAAGTACAGGAGAATCATCCTTTGATATAAGCTTTATGGCATCAGCGAAGGGTTGTAGGAACCCTGAAAGCCTTACCTTGTTGGGTCCTTTTCGTAATTGGACATAACTCAAAACCTTTCGCTCAAGTAAAGTAAAAAAAGCTACTGACAACAAGACCATTACCACTAATACCAATTCTTGTAATACTAATAAAACTGTAATCAACATTTCTTTCAAAAATAGGGTCTCTAACATGGCAGATTAGTGCAATGAATTTAAGATTCATAAATGAGAACTCTTTCTCTGTTAGAATGGGTGTTAAAATTTTTTACGCAGTCTCCCCCCTTTGTTATATGTAAAACGCATAAAAAGAATTACTAGTAATAGTAATAAGGAAACTAACACTAATCTAATTAATAAACTAGAAGAATGTTTATTGACAACTTTAAAAATCTCATTTGGCCCAGCAATCATGCTCAAAGATACATGTTGAATCCCTGGCCTCCTGCTTAATAATCAAAGTATTAAAAATAACACTAAGAACACACATAGAAATACAATAACTAAACTAGTTGATTTTTCAGTTGGAGATTCTGGTGTTACCCTAGTTATATAAGTAAAAATCAAAAACAAACCAGTAAGAACAACAATTATCACCAGTCCTAGTATTCAAAAATTTATTATCTTTGTATAATAAAGAACCCTCATAGAGAGAGTATAACTAAATAAACAAATTAAATTTAACACAGCTCTCTCATATATCAAAAATATAATTGCTCTAACAATAACAAAAGAAAACCAAAATAAGTTTATTATTCTCCTCTCAATAATCCCTCAAATATTTCCTAGATCTATTATATTAATTTTCACGTTTGTAATTATTGTATTTTTTATTTTCATAATATCGTCTTACTGACAAGTTTCCTTAGACGCAAAAGAAGTAGAAAATTCTCATTATCTTATTCAAAAAAAAGAATCATTTACTACACCATGATAGCAAGACTATTATCTATTTTTGACCCTTCTTCGTCTACTTCAATTATAAATTGAGCAGTGATTCTCTTTTTAATGTTAATTCCTATTAGGACTCGGTATTGAGTTTTAAGATCCAGAGTTCAACTAATTTATACTGAATTATTGAAATTAGTAAATTTCATATCTAAAACTTCAACAAAAATAGAAATTTACTTTGTTTCTATATTTATACTATTTCTTTTAATTAACCTAGGAGGGTTAATACCTTACAGTTTTTCTCTCACTAGTCATTACAATTTCAATTTTAGGTTAGCTTTAACCCTGTGGTCAAGAACTATGTTGTGGGGCTTTAGAAAACATTTAGAACACAACCTAGCCCACTTAACTCCTATAGGGTGTCCACTAATTCTAGTGCCTTTTATGGTATTGGTGGAAACTATTAGATCCTTGATTCGACCTATTACTTTATCTTTACGACTTATGTCTAACATGTTAGCAGGTCATATAATTTTAGCTCTGTTAAGTAAAGCAGTTTATGTTATACCTTTTTTAGTAAAACCTGTGTTTTTCTCCCTAGAAGCACTATTTCTAGTGTTTGAACTAGGTGTGTCTTTCATTCAAACGTATGTATTCTATAGGCTAATGCTTTTATACTGACAAGAGTCAGATTAGGTTTAATTAAAGCCAAAGAGAGGCATGTTGCTGTTAACAACAAGATTAAACTAATAGTTTTAATTGATATGGAAGTTTAATTAAATATTTACTTTGAAAGTAAAAGAAGAGGTTTCCTCCCTTATCTTTAAATAATATATAGAAACACTTTCCAGTACTTCTACTGTGTTTCGACTTACCCCGAGAATGGCTTGGGGGCGACGGGCGATCTGTACAAAAGAAAGTTCATATTCATAAATTTATTATTAAAATTTATTACTTTCAAATTCATTTTCATAACTATTTTCAATAATTATTCCACTTTTAATTAAAATGTAATACATCTCACCTTAAACATAACCTTCACCTTTACCTGATTAATTTAGTCTAACATTAAGTTAGTCCAATTACTAGTAAAAATTTATTATACCCAAAACGGCGGTGGGAAGAGTGTAAAATATTCAAGTTTAAGTCAGATTTTTTGGGGAGTATCATATTAAAAGACATATTCATCTGATAAGAAATTCTAACTGTCATGATTTTTAAATTTCCCTAATAATAAGGTAGTTTTCTACAATTTTTGTAAGCTACAATAACAGGGTATCAAATCCTGGTTTATTTAGTAGCTTATTAACGTCCAATTTAAAATATTAAAATTATTTTATTTCACCATAAATAATTTCTTGTTGAAAGTTATTTCAATTTTAAGTATTGTAGTAAAAAAAAGCTTAGCCCTTATGTATGACCGCTGATGCTGGCACATAATTTTCCAGACTTAGTTTAAATAACTATAACTATTCACTAATTTATATAAATTTAATCCCTACTAAATCGTGTATGAGAATTATAATATCAGCTTTTTTTAAAGCATAAACAAAACTTTTATTAAATTATTTATATTAAATTAATTGGTTTTACTGTCCTTTCGTACTGGCACACCTTTTTTAAAGTGAAGATAGAAACTGACCTGACTTACGTCGGTCTGAACTCAAATCATGTAAGGTATTAATAGTCGAACAGACTAACTCCACGAACATTCTACTTCCCGAAGTAACCTTAATTCAACATCGAGGTCATAAACACAAATTAAGATTAGCTCTCCTAACTTTTCATTATGCTGTTATCCCTAAGGTAACTTATCTTGTGATTTAAATTTCAAGGTCAATAATCTCTAAATAAGATTTGACTAAGAAAAAATTTTTCTTATTTTCCTGTTACCCCAACAAAATTTCTGTTCACTTAAAATAAGTTTTAGAAATTAAGATCTATAGGGTCTTCTTGTCTATCACTTATATTTGAGCATTTTCACTCAAAGTTTAAATTCATTATTTACAAGTGAGAAAGGATTTCTCTTGTTTAACCATTCATTCCAGTACCCAATTAAAGTACTATTTATTATGCTACCTTTGCACAGTTAGCGTACTGCGGCTCTTTAAAAATTTCAGTGAGCAGGTCTTACCTCATATTATGAAAAAGAGGCTATGTTTTTGTTAAACAGACAGAGAAAGTTTTTGCCGAGTTCCTAACCCATATTTTATATTAACTACTCATTCTATAATTGTATTATAGATAACCTTATTTCTTCTATTTCTTTTGTTTTAATTTAATCAATAAAAATAAATTCAAATTAGTTATTATTTATTTGATAATAATAATTCTATTGATATAACTGTTTTAGAAACTTTCTCTCTAAAAATTAAATTAAATAATAGTTAGGTAAAACCTTTTACTAATTAATTTTCTAAATTAAATTTATTTCCAAAAGAACCAGATATCTTAGAAACCGATTGACTTATAGCCTCTAAATACAAGTTAATAATCATTATGAAACATAAACTATTACATGTGCTTAGATCTTTCTAATTCGGGAATTGACTATATGTTAAATTTTCTATAAACCATGATGCAAAAGGTACTAACAATACTTTTTTTATAATTAATTGTTCCTTTTCAGTACTGTACATTAAATTTCTTTTTTTTAAAAACTAAAGAAGAAAATTATTTTTTTTTTATATTTTTGATTCACAAAAAGAATAATTAATCGTGTTTAAAAAGACTTACCTCATCAATAGGCACATAAATAGAGAAGTAATCAAACAACATCGACAAAATGTCAATATCAAATTGATGCTTCATAACCTACGTGGTGCTTAGCAGAAAAATGGTCTCTTATCACACGGAATAGACAAACAATTAGTATCCTAGTTCCAATAATAACATGAATTCCATGAAATCCAGTAGACATAAAAAAAATTGAGCCAAAAATTCTATCTCTAATGGAAAATCTTGTTTCGAAGTACTCCATGCATTGTAACACAGTGAAAGTCACTCCCAGTAAAATAGTTAAAACTAAAGAGGTAATAGTGTCGTCTTTGTTTCCTTCTATAGTAGAGTGATGTCTTCATGTAATAGAAACACCTGAAGAAATTAGAATTAAAGTTCCCAATAAAGGAACTCCTATGGGGTCTAATCTTACAATACCAACAGGGGGTCAGGAATAGATTTCTACTCTAGGAGAGATAGAGCAATAGAATAAACTTCAAAAAAAAGACAGAAAAAACAAAACCTCAGATACAATAAATAAAATTATTCCTATTTTTAAACCCCTTTGTACTAGGAGGGTGTGATTTCCTTCAAGGAAACCTTCTCTCACTACGTCACGAAGCCATCCATAAAATGACAAAATTGTAAAAATTAAACTGAGATATAGATTATAATTCAATCCAAAATTTATTGAATAAAGAATTCTAGTAATTACTATATAAACCCCCCTTGACAAATACAAAGGTCAAGGACTCATGTCAACAATATGAAAAGAGAAAAACCCATGTTTTAACATAATTTATATTGACCATTCTAGGGATCTATCAAATCATTCTACAAACAACCCTATCAACAAGATAAGAATGATTAGCCTTATTATCAGTATTCTCAATGAAGATTTTTCTCTGTCAATTAAAAGAGGAAGTAAGATGACGGCTTCTAAATCAAAAATCAAAAATACAATAGTAATTGAAAAAAACTGCATAGAAAAAGGAATACGTGAAAAGGAAATAGGCTCAAAACCACATTCAAATGGAATTTCTCCAGTTTCATTAATTCGGTTTTCTATAAAAAGAGAACCAACAATAAATAAAATTAAAGGAATTAGAATTCTAAATATGATTATAATCAGATATAGTCTGGATATATAGATTTTAGTTTATCAAAAATATTAACTTGTCAAGTTAAAGAGGAGAATTTACTCAATTCTAAATAAATTTAGGTGGCTGAATAATAAGTATTGATCTTTTAAATCAAACCATGGTATACATACCCCTAAATGAATTTAAATATTAGTGTTTATGCACTTAGAACTTTGAATTCTACAGCAATAGAGTATTCTATTATATTTAATGACTAAACTAATATTATCAAGAAGAAGTTAGTAAAATAAATTAGAGATAAAATTTGACCAATATATAAAAATGGAACTTCCACAGGAAGTGCTCCAATTCACGTTAATAACACAAAAATTAATACTTGGTTCACAAATAAAACTTGGTAGAACTTGTTTCCATGAACGTTTTTTCTCTTTTTTAAGAAAGGTAGTAGAGTGAGAATAGCAATTCTGAACACCATAGCGATAACTCCTCCTAATTTTCTAGGAATTGACCGAAGAATCGCATAAGCAAATAAAAAGTATCACTCCGGTTGGATATGTACTGGAGTAACTAAGGGATTCGCTTCAATAAAATTATCAGGATCTATAAAAGCAAAGGGAGTGTAAAGACAAATAAAAGCAAGAAGAAAAGAAGCAACAATGAAACCTATCAAATCTTTTACAGTAAAAAATGGGTGGAATGATACTTTATCTCTATTATGTATCAATCCTAAGGGATTGTTTCTCCCTGTTTCATGAAGGAAAAACAAATGACCTATTACTAGTACTACCCCCCCGAGGGGTAGGATAAAGTGAATTGTAAAAAATCGCATAAGTGTAGGTTCTCTTACAGAAAACCCCCCTCACACTCACTCTACTACTGTAGTCCCCAAGTAAGGGATAGCAGAGACTAAGTTAGTAATAACAGTAGCGCCTCAATAAGATATTTGACCTCAAGGTAAAACGTAGCCTATAAAGGCTACCCCCATGAAAAGAAAAAAAATTATCACTCCCACTAGTCAAGTAAAAGTAAGATTATAAGAACCGTAATACAACCCTCGCCCGATGTGTAGGTAGATGAAAAGGAAAAAAAAAGTAGCTCCATTGGCATGGAGATATCGGATTAATCTTCCTCAATTTACGTCAGAGCTAATATGAACTACTCTCTCGAAAGCCATAGTTATCCCAGAACAATAGTGCATGGCTAAAAAGACCCCTGAAGCAATTTGAACCATTAAGCAGACTCCTAGCAAGGAACCAAAATTTCATATTAATGAAATTCTTCTCGGTGTTGGAAGTTTAAT